GTTATAAATGTTTAATTTTTTAGCATTGAGAAATTTTTAAAATTTTTAATAGAGGTTTTTAGGCTAAAATTTGGGGATATTTGTGCTATACATAAACGCAATGTGCATGTATATATATACAATGCGGATGGCTAACCCATATCTCAATTCGTTAGCTGGCACGTTCTCGAACCTTCCTTGGTTTCGGGGTTTGACAAGGATAACAGGATTTGCTGAGCGTAGGGGGGTAGGGGGGTTTGTCGCGCGTAAGCCAAAAGGGGGGCATCTATATAAGGATAAGTTGAAGAAGTGATGTATATGTTATGCACTTGAGATATTAATATGTAATTCTTAAGTTATGTCATTTAATAATTAACCTACTTTAACTTATGCAAGGAATAACTCCACCTTAATTTAACATTTGTGCTTGCACTCTGAGATGCAAAATGAAAGGAAACCTAAAAAAGAGACCCTATGCATATAAAAAAATGCCCGGCATGTTGGGTAACGAGGAGTATGTAATTACACCATTAATCATATGCCAGTATAATTATCCGAGGGTGGAGTAAATAAAGTTATGTACCTGAAATAGGAACCAAGATACCAGGAATAGTTCACAGTGTGCCACCCCCACATTTTGTGTCCCTGATTCTATCATTAATAGTATGCAATTATATCAACCAGTTGGTGGTCTCTTACTACATTAATAATTTTAAGATAAATCTTAGCTGGGAAATTCAAGGAAAAATTTGAGTGCCATGTTTAAGGGATTAATCTATTTCCCATGTTAAAATAATTTATTTCTGAGTCTTAATAATTTGGTATATGAACGTTTTAGACGTTAGTACCTGCTTTGGGGTTAAAATAAATGAATGGTGATAATACATATGTATGTACTAATACATATATGTAATATTATACATAATATGTACTAGTACATACATGTTACTATCAGAAGATAGTTTAATTTAGAATTCTGGCTTTGGGAGCCAGGGGTGGGAGTTAAAATCTCCCTTTTCTGGGCGCTAGGGAGGAATTTAACCTCCGATCTTCGGATTACAAGACCGATGCTTTAAGACTAAGCTACTAGGGCAAGCTCATTTTAATGCTTTATTTTCTACTCATCCTGCCAGTGGGACGAGTACAAGGAAAAGTGCGAAGTATAGAATTGATGCTACTTGGCCAATGATGACGTATGGGTGTTCTACGGGCATGCCTCCAATTCATGTTAGAATTAGCATATCTGCTACAAGTGTTCAGAATAAAAATTGGGTGATTGGGCGGAATGTTAGTCCTCGTTGTTTTGAGGTGTGTAGGATCGGGACTACTATTAGGATTAGGATGGAGAACAGTAAGGCTAAAACACCCCCTAGTTTGTTCGGGATAGATCGTAGAATGGCGTAAGCAAATAAGAAATATCATTCTGGCTTAATGTGTGGTGGGGTTACCATTGGGTTGGCTGGCGTGAAATTGTCTGGGTCCCCCAGGAGATTTGGGGAGAATAGTGCTAATGATGTTAAGGCTAGCAGTATAATTACGAATCCGAGAAGGTCTTTATATGAAAAATAGGGGTGGAAGGAGATTTTATCTGCGTCGGAGTTTAGGCCGGCGGGGTTGTTTGATCCCGTTTCGTGGAGGAATAGTAGGTGGAGTAGAGTTGCGGCGGCAATGATGAATGGCAGTAGGAAGTGGAATGCGAAGAATCGTGTTAATGTTGCGTTGTCTACTGAGAAGCCCCCTCAGATTCATTGAACAAGTGTATCTCCTATATATGGGACTGCTGACAGGAGATTTGTAATTACTGTAGCCCCTCAGAAGGATATTTGTCCTCATGGAAGGACGTATCCAACAAAGGCGGTTATTATAACTAGCAGGAGTAGGACTACACCAATATTTCAGGTTTCTTTGTAAAGGTAGGATCCGTAGTATAGGCCACGGGCGACGTGTATATAAATACAGATGAAAAAGAATGATGCTCCGTTAGCATGGAGATTGCGAATAAGTCAACCGTAGTTTACGTCCCGACAGATGTGGGCTACTGATGAGAATGCTGTTGAGATGTCTGAGGTGTAGTGCATGGCTAGGAATAGCCCTGTTAGAATTTGTGTAATTAAACATAGTCCTAGAAGGGACCCAAAGTTTCATCATACTGAAATGTTAGATGGCGTTGGTAGGTCGACTAGCGCATCATTAGCGATTTTTATTAGGGGGTGAGTTTTTCGTAGGCTTGCCATTAGTTCTTGTAGTTGAACTACAACGGTGGTTCTTCAAGTCATTGGTCTCGGTTAAAGTCCGAGCAAGAATTATGACCTATTTTATGTTTATGTTATTGGTAGCTTTGATTGTGGGTTTGATTGCTGTTGCTTCTAATCCTACTCCTTATTTTGCTGCTTTAGGTTTGGTGGTGGCAGCGGGGGTTGGGTGTGGAATTTTAGTTGGTTCTGGTGGGTCTTTTTTGTCTTTAGTTCTTTTTTTAATTTATTTGGGGGGCATACTTGTAGTATTTGCTTATTCGGCAGCTTTAGCTGCTGAACCTTTTCCGGAGGCTTGGGGGAGTCGTTCTGTTGCTGGTTATGTATTAATTTATTTATTAGGCGTTGTTTTGATGGCCGGGGTATTTTGAGGGGGGTGATATGAGGGTTCTTGGGTAATAATTGATGGATTAAAGGAGTTTTCTATGTTGCGGGGGGATGTTGGGGGTGTGGCTGTTATATATTCTTTTGGGGGGGCGATGTTAGTTATTTGTGCCTGAGTTTTGCTTTTGACACTGCTTGTTGTGTTGGAGTTAACTCGTGGGTTGAGTCGTGGAACTCTTCGTGCAGTTTAGATAATTACTAAGAGAATGGCTAGGATTATTGTCAGAAGGAAAATAGTTAGGTATGTTTTGATTATTCCTCGCTGAATGTCGCTTATAATTTTTGACATCATTATTTGGGTCAAGGTCAATCCTTTTGGTCCGGATATTTCAAATCATGTTTGGTCAAGTTTATTGGCGACTGATTGGCCTAGTTTAAGATTAAGTTTTGGGAATATTCGGTGAACTAGTGCGGGGAAAAATCCTAGTATGTTTGAGAAGTTGTGTGAAGATATTGTAGGGGTGATTTTAACTTGTTTGTTAGTCAGATTTGCAAGTTCTATGGCTACTAGCAGTCCGATAATAGTGACTACAAGGGCTGCCATTTTTAGGGATAGGGGTATTGTTATAATAGGTGTTTTTGAGGGCAGGAAGTTGGAGGTGATAATAAGTCCTGCAACAATACTTCCTCAGGCGAGTCGTTTGATCGGGTTGATTACTAATGGGTTGTTTTCATTAATAGGGGATAGTGGAAGAAACCGAGGGGACCCTATGGTAACAAAGAAAATGACTCGGAAGCTGTAGACTGCGGTAAATGATGTTGCAATAAGTGTAAGGACGAGGGCTCAGGCGTTAAGGTATGAGGTGTTTAGGGCTTCAATGATGGCATCTTTTGAGAAGAAGCCTGCAAGGAACGGAGTTCCTGTTAGTGCCAGGCTTCCAATTGTGAGGTAGGTTGAGGTAGCTGGCATTAGTTTGTGAAGGCCTCCTATTTTGCGGATGTCCTGTTCATCATTAAGGCTGTGAATAATTGATCCTGAGCACAGGAATAATATGGCCTTGAAGAAAGCGTGGGTACAAATGTGAAGGAATGCCAGTTGCGGCTGGTTTAGGCCAATTGTAACTATTATTAGGCCTAGTTGGCTTGATGTTGAGAAAGCTACAATTTTTTTAATATCATTTTGGGTGAGGGCACAGGTGGCTGTAAATAGTGTGGTTAGGGCACCTAAGCATAAGCATATTGTTAATGCAGTTTGATTATTTTCTATAAGGGGGTGGAGGCGGATTAGTAGGAAGATTCCAGCTACGACTATGGTGCTGGAGTGGAGTAGGGCAGATACTGGTGTAGGGCCCTCCATGGCTGAAGGGAGTCATGGGTGTAGGCCAAATTGGGCCGATTTTCCTGTTGCTGCTAGGATGAGTCCTATTAGTGGAATTGTTATGTCAAAGTTCTTTGACAGAAGGAATATCTGTTGAATTTCCCAGGAGTTGAAGTTCATTGCAAACCATGCTATACTTAAGATTAGTCCAATATCCCCGACCCGGTTATAAATTACAGCTTGTAGAGCTGCTGTATTAGCGTCTGCTCGTCCATATCACCACCCAATTAGTAGGAATGATATAATTCCAACTCCTTCCCAGCCAATAAACAGCTGAAACATGTTGTTAGCAGTGACTAGGGTAATTATTGCTACTAAGAATAGTAGTAAATATTTAAAAAATCGATTCACATTGGGGTCTGAGTGTATATATCATAGCGCAAACTCTAGAATAGACCAGGTGACGTAAAGAGCGATGGGTGTAAAAATAAGGGAGTAGTGGTCAAATTTAAAGCTAATGTTTGTGTCGAAGATGTGTGTGTTTATTCAGTGTCAGTTTGTAGTAACGCTTTCTAGTCCTTGGTCCAGGAAGATTATTAGGGGTAGTAGGCTGATGAAGAATGCGGTGCTGACAGCGGTTTTTACATGCGTGCTTGCTCAGTCTGCTTTACGGGGCTGAGGGCTTAGTGTTGTTAGTAGTGGGATAATAAGGACTGTGATAACTAAAATAAGTGAGGAGGATATAATTAGTGTCGTTAAGTTCATAGCTTCCAATTGGATTTGCACCAAGAGTTTTTGGTTCCTAAGACCAACGGATGAGCTGTTATCCTTCAGAAGCATGAGGAAGCCGCGGATTTTAACCGCGGTGCATAAGGATTAGCAGTACTTATTGATTTCTGTCCTTCCTTGGTGAGTAAGGGGATTTTAACTCCTGTCTTTAGAATCACAATCTAATATTTTAGTTAAACTATACTTACTAGTAGCATCAACCTCACATTAGTTCTGGTTTTGCAATAAGAAGAATTACGGGGATTAGGTGAAGGGCTATTAGTAAATGTTCTCGGGTGTGGAAGGGCTGTAGTTTTATAATGTGGCTTGGTGTTGGGCCTCGTTGGGATATTAGGAATATGTAGAGTGAGTAGCCCGCTGTAATTAGGGTGCCTGCTCCTGTTAGTGCGATAGTTCATGGGGATCAGTTGAATAGGGTTGTAATAATTATTAATTCTCCTATTAAGTTAGGTAGCGGGGGAAGTGCCAGGTTAGCTAGGTTGGCAATGAATCATCAAACTGCTGTTAAGGGGAAGATTAATTGTAATCCTCGGGCCAAGATTATAGTCCGGCTGTGGGTTCGTTCATAGGCTGTGTTAGCTAAACAGAATAGTATTGAGGATACTAGACCGTGGGCGATTATTAGAATAATTGCCCCTGAGAATCCTCATGGGGTTTGGATTAAAATACCCCCTGCTACAAGTCCCATGTGGCTAACGGATGAGTAGGCAATTAGTGATTTTAGATCCGTTTGTCGTAAGCAAATAGACCCTGTTATGATAATTCCTCATAGTGCTAGGATAATAAATGGGTAGATTAATTCTTTTGAAAGGGGGTCTAGCATAATTATTATTCGTATTATCCCGTACCCCCCTAGTTTTAATAGCACTGCTGCTAGTACCATTGATCCTGCAACGGGGGCTTCTACGTGTGCTTTGGGAAGTCACAGGTGGACGCCGTATAGTGGTATTTTTACTAGGAATGCAATAAGACAGCCGGCCCATCAAATTTTATGGCCTCAGGAGTCTAGTAAAAGTGGTTGAGAGTATTGAATTACAAGTATGGATAGGGTCCCCGTGGATTGCTGAAGTAGAAGTAGTGCGACTAAGAGGGGCAGGGAGCCTGCAAGTGTATAAAATAAAAAATAAGTTCCTGCGTTTAGTCGTTCAGTCTGGTTTCCTCATCGGGTAATAATAATCAGAGTTGGAATAAGTGTGGCTTCAAATATAATGTAGAATATAATGATTTCTGTGGCCCCAAATGCTATAATTAAAAAGGTTTGTAGTGAGGCGAGCAGGGTAATGTATAGGCGTTGCCGATTAATGGGTTCAGGGTTAATGTGGTTTTGGCTGGCTAAAATTATTAGTGGTAATAGTCAACATGTTAGTACTAATAGAGGGGTGGATAAAGGGTCTGTGCCTAAATATGTATTAGATGTAGCTCAACCGGTTTCGGAGGTTCATTTTAGTCATGTGAGGCTTATAAGGGCAATTGATAGGCTGTGGGTGATTGTGCCTGTTCATAATCATTTTGGGGAGATCAGTCAGATTGTTGGGAATAATATAATGGTGGGAATCAATACTTTTAGCATTGTAGAAGATTTAGGTTTTGTAGGCGGTCAGTCCCATGGGTTCGGGCTGTGGCTACTAGAAGTGCGAGGCCTGTGCTCGCTTCGCAGGCGGAGAAGGCTAGTAAGAGCATAGGGGCGGTGGAGAAGCTTGTAGATTCGAATTGTAGTGTTCACAGGGCCAGTGCAATGAATAAGGATAGTATTATACCCTCTAAGCATAGAAGTGCGGAGAGTAGGTGGGTGCGATGGAATGCTAGTCCTATTAGTCCTAGAATGAATGCTGAACTGAAGCTGAAATGTACTGGTGTCATAAGGGGGTCGTGGACTTAAACCACAATTTTCTGAGCCGAAATCAGAGGTCTTTTTTGGACTAACTCCCTTATTCTGCTCATTCTAAGCCTCCTTGGGTCCACTCGTAGATTAATCCTAAGGTTAAAAGAATGAGAACGGTGGTTGCTCAAAAGAATGTTCCTGTGGGGTTGTGAAGTTGATCACCTCAGGGAAGGGGGAGAAGGAGGGCAATTTCTAGATCAAATAGAAGAAACAGGATGGCGACCAGGAAGAATCGAAGGGAAAAGGGTAATCGGGCGGATCCTAGGGGATCAAATCCGCATTCGTATGGGGAGAGTTTTTCTGCATCAGGGTTTATTTGGGGAAGTCAAAATGATACGATTGCTAGAATTGAGGATAGGGCCACTGTAATAATAAGAATGGTTGTGATTAAATTCATTATCTTTCCCTGGGGTTTAACCAAGACTAAATGATTGGAAGTCACTTGTACTAATTTAAATACTAGAAAGATATGAGCCTCATCAGTAGATGGATACGTAAAGGAATAGTCATACTACGTCAACAAAGTGTCAGTATCAGGCAGCGGCTTCAAAGCCGAAGTGGTGTTCAGATGTAAAGTGGTATTGGATTTGGCGAAGAAGGCAGACGGCCAGGAAGGTTGATCCAATAATTACGTGGAGTCCATGGAATCCTGTGGCTACGAAGAATGTAGATCCGTATACTCCGTCTGCAATTGTGAATGGGGCTTCATAGTACTCTATAGCTTGTAGTGCGGTAAAGTATAATCCTAGTAAGATTGTAAGTCCTAGGGATTGAATAGCCTGTTTTCGTTCTCCTTCTATAATGCTGTGGTGGGCTCATGTGACTGTTACACCAGATGCCAGTAGGACTGCTGTATTAAGGAGAGGAACTTCAAACGGGTCTAGTGTAGTAATTCCGGTGGGTGGTCAGCATCCTCCAAGTTCAGGGGTTGGTGCTAGGCTTGAGTGATAGAAAGCTCAGAAAAATCCGAGGAAAAAGAAAACTTCTGAGGTGATGAATAGAATTATACCATAACGTAGGCCTTTTTGTACTGGTGGTGTGTGATGGCCTTGGAAGGTCCCTTCTCGGATAATATCACGTCATCATTGGAACATTGTAAGAAGTAGGAGGATTAGTCCAAGGGTTATTAGTGTTGTTGAGTGGAAGTGAAACCAGATTGCTAGGCCGGATGTTATTAATAGGGCGCCTACGGCTCCGGTTAGTGGTCATGGGCTAGGATCGACCATATGAAATGCATGTGCTTGGTGTGCCATTAAACGTTTTCTTGTAGATAGAGGCTTAGTAGAAGTACAAATACATAGGCTTGGATCATTGCAACTGCAACTTCTAGGAGTGTTAGGAGAAATAGCACAGCGGCTGTTAGGATGGCTACTGTTGGTATTATAGGTAGCAATACAAACACTGCTGTGGCAATAAGTTGAATCAGTAGGTGACCCGCAGTTAAATTAGCTGTGAGTCGTACTCCGAGGGCTAGGGGCCGAATGAATAGGCTAATTGTTTCGATGATAATTAGTACTGGGATTAGTGGAACGGGGGTTCCTTCTGGTAGAAGGTGGCCAAGGGCTACTGTTGGTTGATTACGCATGCCAATAATTACTGTAGCAAGTCATAGTGGTACAGCAAAACCTATGTTTAGTGAGAGTTGGGTGGTGGGTGTGAAGGTGTATGGGAGAAGGCCGAGCATATTGATGGTAATAAGGAATACTATTAAAGAAGCAAATAGCAGGGCTCATTTATGTCCCCCCACATTTAGAGGCAGTAGAAGTTGGTTGGTGAAACGGTTGATGAATCATGTTTGGAGGGTAATAAGTCGGTTGTTTAATCATCGGGATGGGGGAGTTGGGAATAAGATTCATGGTAGTGCGATTGCAATGGCAATAAGAGGAATGCCTAGAAAGGAGGGGCTTGCAAATTGGTCAAAAAAGCTCATTATCATGGTCAGTCTCAAGACTCAGTTTTGTGTTTTTCTTCGCTTATTGAGGCGGGTTCATTAGGTGTTGTGTGGTTTAAGATTTTAGTTGGAATAATGGTAAGAAAGATGATTCATGAAAATACTAGAATAGCGAATCAGGGGTTGGGGTTTAATTGGGGCATTTCACTAGAGGTGGTCGGTAGTCACCAAACTTTGGCTTAAAAGGCCAACGCTTTGTCCAATAATTAGCTTTCTAGTGAGGCGTCTTCTAGTATTAATGAGGATCAGCTTTCAAAGTGTTCTAGTGGGACGGCTTCAACTACAATTGGTATAAAGCTGTGATTGGCCCCACAGATTTCAGAGCATTGTCCGTAGAATACTCCTGGGCGCGAGGCAATGAAGGCGGTTTGGTTTAGTCGGCCGGGCACTGCGTCCATTTTTACGCCCAGAGATGGTACGGCTCAGGAGTGAAGTACATCTTCAGCTGATACTAATACACGAATTGGTGATTCTATCGGAACTACTATTCGGTGGTCAGTTTCTAGTAGCCGGAATTGGCCTGGTGTAAGGTCTTGGGTTGGAATTATGTAGGAATCAAAGCCCAGGTCTTCATAGTCTGTGTACTCGTAGCTTCAATATCATTGGTGTCCCATGGCTTTAATTGTTAGGTGGGGGTCATTAATTTCGTCTATAAGGTATAGAATTCGAAGGGATGGGAGAGCAATCAAAACTAGGATTACAGCTGGTAAAACGGTTCAAACAATTTCGATTTCTTGGGAGTCTAAGATATATTTGTTAGTAAGTTTAGTAGAAACTATTGCAACAATAATGTATAATACTAAAGTGCTGATTAAAAATACGATTATTAGGGCGTGGTCGTGGAAATGTAGAAGTTCTTCTATAACGGGTGATGCCGCGTCTTGGAATCCTAGTTGTGTGGGATGTGCCATTAAGCCTTAGGCTTAAGACATACAGGGATTTAACCTGTAATACCACCTTGACAAGGTGGTGTAATTTGCATTTTACTAATGTCTTTAGAAGAAAGTGACAGAGTGGTTATGTGACTGGCTTGAAACCAGTATATGGGGGTTCAATTCCTTCCTTTCTCGTTAGTTTGATTGAACTCGGACGAATGCTGGTTCTTCAAATGTGTGGTATGGTGGAGGGCATCCGTGAAGTCATTCTACATTTGTCATAGTTAACTCTACTGAGGAGACCTCCCGTTTGGCGGCAAAGGCTTCTCAGAGGATGAATAGGAACATGATTACTGCGACTAGGGAAATAAGGGATCCAATGGATGACACTGTATTTCATAGGGCATAGGCGTCGGGGTAATCAGAATATCGTCGTGGCATTCCGGCTAGGCCTAGGAAGTGTTGTGGGAAGAATGTTAGGTTTACACCAATAAATATAACACCAAAGTGGATTTTTGTTCAGGTGTCATTTAGGGTGTATCCTGAGAATAGTGGGAATCAGTGGACAAAGGCTGCTATAATGGCGAATACGGCACCTATTGATAGTACATAATGGAAATGTGCAACTACATAATATGTGTCGTGAAGTACAATATCTAGTGATGAGTTGGCTAGCACAATTCCTGTTAATCCCCCTACTGTGAAAAGGAAAATGAATCCTAAGGCTCATAGCATGGGTGTATCTCATTTGATAGAGCCGCCGTGTAGTGTAGCGAGTCAACTAAATACTTTTACACCGGTTGGGATAGCGATAATTATTGTTGCAGATGTGAAGTAGGCACGGGTGTCTACATCTATTCCAACAGTGAACATGTGATGGGCTCAAACAATAAAGCCAAGGAGGCCAATAGCCATCATAGCTCAAACTATTCCTATATAACCGAACGGCTCTTTTTTACCAGCGTAGTAGGCTACGACATGTGAAATAATCCCAAACCCTGGTAGAATAAGAATATATACTTCTGGGTGGCCGAAGAATCAGAATAAGTGTTGGTACAGGATTGGGTCCCCTCCTCCTGCTGGGTCGAAGAATGTGGTGTTAAGATTTCGATCTGTAAGAAGTATTGTAATTCCGGCAGCTAGAACTGGGAGTGATAGAAGTAATAGCACAGCTGTTACAAGTACAGCTCACACGAATAGAGGTGTTTGATACTGGGAGATGGCTGGGGGTTTCATGTTAATAGTGGTAGTAATAAAATTGATTGCACCTAAAATTGATGAAACACCTGCCAGGTGGAGTGAGAAAATTGTAAGGTCTACGGATGCTCCTGCGTGGGCGAGATTGCCTGCGAGTGGTGGATAGACTGTTCACCCTGTTCCGGCCCCCGCCTCAACACCAGAAGAGGCTAGCAGTAGGAGGAATGATGGGGGGAGAAGCCAGAAGCTTATGTTATTTATTCGTGGGAATGCTATGTCAGGGGCCCCAATCATTAGTGGTACGAGTCAATTTCCGAATCCCCCGATTAGAATTGGTATTACTATAAAGAAAATTATCACGAAGGCGTGGGCGGTGACGATAACATTATAAATTTGATCATCGCCTAGAAGTGATCCGGGTTGGCTAAGTTCAGCTCGAATAAGGAGGCTTAAAGCAGTTCCCACTATTCCGGCTCAGGCACCAAATACAAGATAAAGGGTACCAATGTCTTTGTGGTTTGTAGAAAAGAATCAGCGTGTAATTGCCACAGGTAGGGTAGCCGAGTATCAGGCGGTGGGTTGTAGCCCCGAAGACAGAGGTTTAAGTCCTCTTCCTATCACCAGCCCCGTGGTGAAGAAACATGTTGGATTGCAAATCCAGAGACGTAGAGTAATACTCTGCCGGGGCTTTTCCCGCCTTTCAGGCCAACGGCGGGAAAAGTAGATGGATGCTCGCTGGTTTGAGCGCTTAGCTGTTAACTAAGAGTTTGTAGGATCGAGGCCTTCCCATCTAGTAAGGCCTTAGTTTAATTAAAACATTTGATTTGCAATTAGAAAATGCAAGATAGACTCTTGTAGGTCTTATCCAGGGACTAGAAGATTTTCACTTCTGCTTAGAGCTTTGAAGGCTCTCGGTCTGGTGCTATCCTAAGTCCCTTAGTTGGCTAGTATTAAAATAGCCGGAGTCACAGGTAGAAGACCTAGTGCAATTGTGGTTGAAATAGTTAGGGGTAGGGAGGTTTGAGTTGTTTTTACTCGTCATGGTGTGGTTGAGTTTGTTGTATTTGGGGAGATTGTTAGTGTTATAGCATAACACAGCCGGAGGTAGAAGTAAAGACTGAGCAGGGCTGCGAGGGCTATAATTGTGGCGGTGGCTGGGAGATTTTGTTTTGTTAGTTCCTGGAGAATTAATCATTTTGGTATAAATCCTGTTAGTGGTGGTAGTCCGCCTAGTGACAGTAAGACAAGGGCGGTTGTTGCTGTTAGGGTTGGGTTATTTGATCAGGCCATTGCGAGGGTATTAATTTTTGTAGCCGAGGATGTTTTTAGTGTGAGGAATGCTGCTGAGGTTATGAAGATGTAGGTTCCTAGTGCGAGGAGTGTGAGTTGGGGGGCATATTGTAGGACAATAATCATTCATCCTATGTGGGCAATAGAGGAATAGGCTAAAATTTTTCGTAGCTGGGTTTGGTTTAATCCGCCCCATCCTCCGGCTAATGTTGATATAATCCCTAGGGAGGTTAGTAGGAGTGGGTCGATGGCTTGGGATACTTGAATAATGAGGGCTAGGGGGGCTAGTTTTTGTCATGTTGATAAGATTAGGCCTGTTAGTAAGTCTAATCCTTGTAGGACTTCTGGTATTCAGAAGTGTATTGGTGCAAGTCCAATTTTAAGTGCTAAGGCGGTAATGACTATGGTGCTGGCAATTGGGTTTGATATGTTGTTTATATCTCATTCTCCTGTAATTCATGCATTTGTTGTGCTTGCAAACAGAATTATTGCTGCTGCGGTTGCTTGGGTTAAGAAGTATTTTGTAGTAGCTTCTACTGCTCGTGGGTGGTGGTGTTGCGCTATTAATGGTACAATTGCCAGGGTGTTAATCTCTAATCCTATTCAGGCTAAGAGTCAGTGAGAGCTAGCAAAGGTTAGGGTGGTGCCTAATCCCAGGCTGGATAATAGAATTATTAGTACGTAGGGATTCATTGATGGAGGAGGGACTTTAACCGTCATGTTCGGGGTATGGGCCCGAAAGCTTTATTAGCTGACCCCATCTTAGAAAGTGGTGTAGAGGAAGCACTAAGAGTTTTGATCTCTTGGGCATGGGTTCGACCCCCTTCTTTCTAAGAACTGAGGGGATTTTAACCCCTATAAGCCACTCTATCAAAGTGGTCCCTGGGCATTCGGGCACAGTTCCTAAACTATAGTTGGGGGGGGAGGCCTGCTAGTGCAATTGGTAGGGCTACATGTCATAGTACCAGTGCTAGTGTTAGTGGTAGAAAATTCTTTCATACAAGGTGTATGAGTTGGTCATACCGAAATCGTGGGTAGGAGGCCCGGACCCATAGGAATATTACTGATAAAAATGCGGCTTTAATCATTAGGCTAATTGTTGTTAGTTCGGGTATATTGGGGAAGTGAGAAGAGCCTAGAAATAGCACGGCTGATAGGGTATTTATTATGAGAATGTTGGCATATTCGGCGAGGAAGAATAGGGCGAAAGGTCCCCCTGCATATTCTACATTAAAACCAGATACTAGCTCTGATTCTCCTTCTGTCAGATCGAATGGTGCTCGGTTTGTTTCGGCTAGGGTTGAGATATACCATATGGCTGCTAGAGGTCATGCTGGGGCTAGTAATCAAATGCTTTCTTGAGCTGTATTAAATGTTTGGAGGGTGTAGCCGCCCGAGAAAATAATTACTGAGAGAAGAATAAGTCCTAGACTTACTTCGTATGAAATTGTTTGGGCTACTGCTCGTAGGGCCCCAATTAGTGCATATTTTGAATTTGATGCTCAGCCTGACCCTAGAATGGAGTAAACTGCTAGGCTTGATAGGGCTAAAATAAATAGAACCCCTAAATTCAGGTCAATGATGGGGTAGGGTATTGGTATGGGTGCTCATAGTGTTATGGCTAGGGTTAGTGCAAGGATTGGGGTTGCTAAAAATAAAAAGGGGGATGATGTTGAGGGTCGGACGGGCTCTTTGATAAATAGTTTCACCCCGTCAGCGATGGGTTGTAGTAGTCCGTAAGGTCCTACTACGTTGGGGCCTTTTCGTAGTTGTATGTATCCTAGGACTTTTCGTTCAAGTAATGTTAGGAAAGCTACTGCTAGTAAGACCGGCACGATGTAGGCCAGAGGGTTAATTAGGTGGTTTATTAAAGTGTTTAGCATAAACTGGGAAGAGGATTTGAACCTCTGGTGTAAAGGGCTTAGGCCTTTCGCAATTTACCATGCTCTGCCACCCCAGTATGCCCTTATTTTGGGCGGCAGGGGTTTTGGCCCTCCCTTTATTTAATTTATTTGTTTTCATTAATTAGGGGCGGGGCGTGCTTTAAGCATGGGCCCCTCTTTTCCGATCCTTTCGTACTAGGAAAAGTAGCATTACAGATAGAAACTGACCTGGATTACTCCGGTCTGAACTCAGATCACGTAGGACTTTAATCGTTGAACAAACGAACCCTTAATAGCGGCTGCACCATTAGGATGTCCTGATCCAACATCGAGGTCGTAAACCCCCTCGTCGATATGGACTCTGGGAGAGGATTGCGCTGTTATCCCTAGGGTAACTTGGTTCGTTGATCGGCCACAGGGCCGGATCATTATTGGTCAGATGTTCTGTGGCTTAGAGATGTTTCTCTTGGCTTTAGGGATTTACCCCATTCCACTCGGAGGCTGGTTTTTCCTCCGTGGTCGCCCCAACCGAAGGTAAAATTTTATATTCCACTAAGTTCTTGCTTTTTGTTAAGTTGTTTAACGTGGTTAAGTTTTGTACCTTAAGCTCCAAAGGGTCTTCTCGTCTTGTATTATTATACCCGCTTCTGCACGGATAGATCAATTTCACTGACTGGAAGGGGGAGACAGTTAAGCCCTCGTTTAGCCATTCATACAGGTCTTTATTTAAAAGACAAGTGATTGCGCTACCTTTGCACGGTCAAAATACCGCGGCCGTTGAACCCGTAGTCACTGGGCAGGCTGGACCTCCTATACTTAATTTAGTTGCAGGAGGCGATGTTTTTGGTAAACAGGCGAGGCTTGTGTTTGCCGAGTTCCTTCCCTTTCTTTTAGTCTTTCCTTTAAAAATAGCACTCCAGTGTGGGGTTAACGATTATTTTGTTGTGGGTTTTTCCTGGTTTTTGTATTATTCACAATACTCTCTTTGGTTGAGTTCGTTATTTTCCAGTGGTTTGTCCGATCTGGTTTACACTTGTGCTTGGAGAAGAACGGGTCTTCTTGTTACTCATTTTAGCATAATTTCTTCCATGTTTGCATGGAATAGCCTAATATCTTTAGGGGAATAAGATTTTTTATCGGTATAATAAACTTCATTCTGTCTGAGCTTTAACGCTTTCTGTCTAGGTGGCTGCTTTTAGGCCCACTAAAACAGTTTGTTTTAAGTATTATGATCTTTATCCTCCTGATAAGGTTGTGTCCTTTGTTAAAGGGGCTGTACCCCCTTTAACTAACTCCCGCATATTACCCTTAAATTACCTTAAGTGGCGGGTTTTGGTCTGGGGTGTGTGGGGCTGAACTTCTATCCATTTCTTAGGCAACCAGCTATCACCAGGTTCGGTAGGTCTGTCACTTCTACCCGGAGCTCTTCCCACTCTTTTGCCACAGAGACGGGTTAGCCCTAATTTACATAGGCTGTCTCGGGGTAGCTCACCTGGTTTCGGGGTTTCAAACTAAAGGTCTCTTTGCTTGTATGTACTTACTAAATCATGATGCAAAAGGTACAAGATTTAATCTTTGTTTTTTGGTGCTTATATGGGTTATTTCATTTCTCTTTCAGCGTTCCCTTGCGGTACTTTCTCTATTGCTTTGGGTGAACCTTTTCTGTCTCCCATACTTAGGTAAAAAAATGGTTTAATTTCTAGGGGTGGGTCATGTTTTTTTATAAACATTGTTGGTTTAAAATTGATGGTTAAGCTAGCTATTTGGCTCAGGGCGATCCAACTTGCATGGATGTCTTCTCGGTGTAAGTGAGATGCTTAACTAACTCAGCCACACCCTGGGTTTAATCCAAGTGCACCTTCCGGTACACTTACCATGTTACGACTTGCCTCCCCTTGTCAGTGCTTTGGTATTATATATTTTTAATGCGTGTTGACAGGGGAGAGTGACGGGCGGTGTGTACGCGCCTTAGAGCCGGGTTCAAAAGGACACTCTGTTTCCTTTTTACTACTAAATCCTCCTTCAAGCACTATTTCATGTTGCATGTCCGTAGTGTTCTGTGATAGAAAATGTAGCCCATTTCTTCCCGCTTCGTGCGCTACACCTCGACCTGACGTTCTGGGTTGTGCCCATTTTGCTTACTTTTATTACCTTCACAGGGTAAGCTGGCGACGGCGGTATATAGGCTGGGGTGGCTAGAAGTGGTGAGGTTTAACGGGGGTTATCGGTTCTAGAACAGGCTCCTCTAGGGGGGTCTAAGGCACCGTCAGGTCCTTTGGGTTTCAAGCTAATGCTCGTAGTACCCTGGCGGACATCTGATTGTAGTTGGATGTCTGGGTTTATGGCTGAGCATAGTGGGGTATCTAATCCCAGTTTGTTTCTCAGCTTTCGTGGGGTCAGGTGGGTTTTGTTAAAGCTACTTTCGTGGGGTTGGGCTTCGGACACCTAGAAGCGTATGACGGCCAAGGGGCCATTTGGCTTTATTTATTGTTTCCTTCCTTAACCACCCTTTACGCCGTAATAATATCAACTAGGGCCTCTCGTTTAACCGCGGTGGCTGGCACGAGTTTTACCGGCCCTCTTAACCCTGACTGAGTCAAGTTTTCACTTATGGCTTAATGTCTATCACTGCTGAATTCCCTTGGGGGTGTGGCTTGGCTAGGCGTCTTGGGCTAAAATTTGTGCCTGATGCCCGCTCCTTGTCCCCGGGTGGGGGATTGAGGGCATACTCACGGGGCTGCGGAGACTTGCATGTGTAAGTTGGGCTAGAGCTGATAATAAGGTCAGGACCATGCCTTTGTGCATGCGGGGCTTCTTAGGGCCCATCTTAACATCTTCAGTGTCATGCTTTGTGTTAAGCTACGCTAGC